CTAAGATCGGCCAGAATAAAGCGATAGCTAAAAGGAATTACTGAATAACTTAGTAAAATGGATATGACTGCTACGGATGGCCCGATACTGAATAAACGCGTATCTCCTCTAGATGGAAGAAGATTCTCTTTGAACAGTAGTTTTGTACCATCTGCTAGAGCTTGAAGAATTCCCAAAGGCCCGGCGTATTCAGGTCCAATACGTTGTTGGATCCCTGCCGATATTTCTCTTTCTAACCAAACAATTACTAGTACACCTAGTGTGATTCCTAATAGAAGAGTGAAAATAGGGACAAGCATCCATATGATCCCATAGATTTCTTTTAAGAATTCCAATCTGGAAAAAGAATTGATAGCTTGTATTTCTGTTGTCTCAATTATCATTTCAACGATCAACCTCTCCCATAATGATATCTATGCTACCTAGTATCGTCATAATATCAGCCAATTTCATCCTTTTAACTAACTGAGGAAGAATTTGCAAGTTGATAAAACCCGGCGGTCGAATTTTCCATCTCCAAGGAAAAATACTCTGATCTCCTATCAGAAAAATTCCCAATTCTCCTTTTGGTGCTTCGACTCTTACATAAAGTTCTTGCTTGGACAATTCAAAAGTGGGAGAAGGTTTTTTACTAATAAATCGATATTCAAAATCATTCCATTCGGGGTCTTTTATTCTATCAAAGCGTCGGATTTCTAAATTCTCATAGGGTCCCCCTGGAATTCCTTCTAGAGCCTGTTGGATAATTTTTATGGATTCTGTCATTTCACTGATTCGTACTAAATACCGAGCTAACGAATCCCCTTCTTTTTGCCATTGAATCTCCCAATCAAATTCGTCGTAACACTCATAACGATCAACTTTACGAAGATCCCATTCTATTCCGGAAGCTCGTAGTATTGGCCCTGATAAACCCCAATTTAGTGCTTCTTCTGCGCCAATAATGCCTATGCCTTCAACTCGTTCTAAAAAAATGGGATTCCGTGTAATAAGCTTTTGGTATTCAGCAACTCCGGTTAAAAAATAATCGCAAAAATCCAAACATTTATCTATCCAGCCATGAGGTAGATCAGCAGCGACTCCTCCGATACGAAAATAATTATGCATCATGCGCATACCGGTAGCAGCTTCGAATAGGTCATATATCAATTCTCGTTCTCGAAAAATATAGAAGAAAGGGGTCTGTGCCCCAATATCTGCCATAAAAGGGCCAAGCCATAACAAATGGGAAGCGATACGACTCAACTCCAACATAATAGTTCTGATATAGCTAGCTCTTTTAGGTACTTGAATATTGCCTAACTGTTCGGGTCCATTTACGGTTATTGCTTCTGTGAACATAGTAGCTAAATAATCCCAACGCGTTACATAAGGCAAATACTGGATAATTGTTCTATTTTCCGCCAGTTTCTCCATCCCTCTATGTAAATAACCCAATATTGGTTCACAGTCAATAACATCTTCGCCCTCCAGAGTAACGATCAGTCGAAGAACACCATGCATTGATGGGTGGTGAGGGCCCATATTGACTATCATAAGGTCTTTTCTTGTAGTTGGTGCAATCATAAGTTTTTCCAGAGTCATTCTTCCATGCATTGCTGAAAGTAAAAAGAAGTTCATCAAAATTGAAACGACTAAGCTCAAATGGTATCACGCTTCAAATTAACGAGTTTTTATCTCTCGAATATCCAACTCATGAATTAATTCTTTATAGCGTCCTCTATTTTTTTTTGACAAATAGGCCAGCAGTCGTTGACGTTTTCCCAAAATTTTTCGCAAACCTCTCTGAGATGAATAGTCTTTTTTGTGCAATTCCAAATGTGAAGTAAGTCGACTTATCTTAGTGGTGAAACTGAATACTTGAAATTCAACAGACCCTCTGTTTTCTTCGTTTTCTTTTTGAGAAATAACCGAAATGAATGAATTTTTTACCATAAAAAAAAGCCCCTCCCTTTTTACAGATATGGATTTTACTGATCAGTAATAATAATGCCATTAATTTGAATGTGGTATATACAATAATCTAATCCGAATTTCTTTATGAACTCCTAATTCAAATCAATCAATCCAATTGAAAATTGGATTTCGATAGGCATAGAAAATGATTGGTCCAGTTTCGCATCGAAGAATTTAGATCTAAAATGAAGAAGGTTTTGTTGATTCATTTCGAGATCTAATTGAGACATTATTCATTTCATATTGGATACTAGAATGAAATGTGAGACAAGACATGTGATCTGTGTATTTGTTTGCTTTCATATACCCTATATTATATATAGGGTATAGGATATATAGAAAAAGTGTATTATCCAGGAACTTCCAATTGTGGATACATCTGTATCCTTAACATACTGAAACGACTACCATTATTCGTATCAAACCAATAACGATTCATACAAGCTAAATCTTCTAATCGATAATTAGGCCAAAGAAAGAGCTTCAATTTCATTAATTGATTTTTCGCTCTATTAAGATGATTATTATTATGTGAAACTTGTCTGCTGTTTTTTACGTCCTTTCCGTTCCAAAATACTGGATTTCTATCTACATCATTTCTATTCTTCGAATTGAAACAAATTAGAATTCTCAATTTTCTACGATGTCTAAACGATAAAATCGTTTCAGGAACAAGCAAATCAAAAGGATTTTTCTTTCTTCCTGGATGTATTGAAAACATCCTCTTAAAAAAAAATCTTTGATTCATGGTATCAAATAGGTCCTGATCGAATTGCCTTTTCATATAAAAAGACCAACTAAATGAAATACCTAGGGTTTGATACAGAATCAATTCTACATCTTTATTTCCAGACACACGAAGGGGGTCTAAATTCAATATGCCGCAGTTCAACAAGTCTATTCTTGGCTCGCTCGCAAACATATTCTTAGTCACACCTGTTGTCGCTTGGATTGACCTTAAAAATAGAAGTACTTTGCTTGGATCTAACAGTCTAAGCATGATACAGGATAGCCTTAGATTACGTTCCAGTTTTTGATACACAAACTCCTCGCATTCGCGTTGAACAAGAAAATAAGAGTCTATTATCATTTGCAATTGGTAGTGCTTCAGTTTCACTTTTTTTTTTTTATTTTCCGCGTTTTTAGCATTTGTTTCAATCTCTTCTTGTGATATGAAAGTGGGTTCAATTTCTTCTTTTTCTTGTTCTTCTTGATCTTGCCCCAAAACTTCGGTTTGATTGATCTTTTCAATACTATTAAATAATTCTCTTGGTATAAACCAAGGTTCCTTTTTATATTCCTTAGAAACGAATATATATCTTGGGAAGGGCAAACGTTCCTCCTTCGGATGCTTTTTTAGTATTGAATTCATTCCCATCCAATAATTCATTCCCATCCAATCCAAAACCCCTTTGTGGGAGTTTGTTGATTTGATTTTTGGAATCCTATAATTCAGTCCCGTCCAATCCAAAACCCCTTTGTAGGAGTTTGGTGACTTGATTTTTCGAATCCTAAGATAAGATTTGAGATAAGAATTGAAAAATTCCCAATTAAAAAATTTTAAAGAGGGTCTGTCCTCTTCTGTTTTTTCCAGATATAGATATCGAGGATCGAATTTTCCTAGATAATTATTAAGAGGGAGGTCTCTCAGCCTATCCGAAGGGTTTTCTTTAGGTGTCTTATAATAAATCTCTAGGTTCTTATTTCCTTGAAACGGAGATCTATAAAAAAAGCATGCCCTTTGATTTTCATAATTAAGAAATTTATATGATAAAAAATCATATCTATAGTATTTTTGAAATTTGTCTTTTTCATTAGATAATAAATCTACTTTATATTTTTTATTTTTATATGAATGCCGTTTTCTTAAAATTTTCTTTTTAGCTATACGAGGCCAATTAACTTTATTTCGCCATTTTTGTGGTATACATTTGTTTGGTATATTAATTAAGCTAGACCATCTGATCTCAGATAAACCATATTGATAATGTCCTCGTAACCAGGTTTTCCATTTATTCATTTCAGAACTTGGAAGTTTCTTAGCCCTTAATTTCGAATGAACCATTCCTTGTGTTTCAAAAGAATCCTTTATTTCAGGCTTAAGAAAAGGGGGGATTTCTTGATATTGAAGAACAGATCTTAATTTATACGAGTTACTAACTTGGATTTGTGATAATTTGTAAAATACATATGCTTGTGACACGTAGGAGAAGTCATAAAAAATATGTGAATTTTTTTTTCTATTCCTAATCTTTTTTTCACTATTCTTAATATCATTCAGACTATTCCTAATATTATCAATTGACTTTTTTATAGTCGAAATAAACTGAACTGGATTTGGCTTGTTGTTGTTATTAATTCTTTCTTGTTTTCTTTCAAGAAATTTATCCAAATTTTCCATTGAAATGGTAGATAAAAATCCATTTTTGTATATTCTTACAACAATGAATAGTTTGAAATTTTTTAAAAAAAGGGGTAATTTAGAGATTAATTGAGGTTTTTCATCATTTATTGTTATTGTTGGACTTAGTTCTTGGCTCGCTTTTCTGACTCTTTCTAGTTCCTTTTGAGCTGTACTTATTCTATCAATCAGATCCTTCATTTTTTTTTCTTGCGGAGATTCAATTTGATTAGATGATTTGTCAATTATCTGATTGCTAATTATGGAATCTTTTTGTTCTTTAATTTTACTCGATTCATTTATTTCGACTTCTTTTGAGCTATCAAATGATTTATCAAATTGTTTTTTAAGGACTTTTTTATCAAATTTTTTTTTAAGGTTTGATCGAAAGGATGAAACTATTTTTCTTACTTTTGTTGTTACTTTTACTAGTTTTTTATATATTTTTATTAATTCTCTTATTATTTTAGCGCAAAAAACAATAAATTTTTTATACCATTTTGTTCCTTCTTCTAGAACTTTTGCAAATACTTCTATTTTTTGTGCTTCTCCTATTAGCGTTTTTGAGATTATAACTAGTAACCCCTTCTTTTTTATTTCTTCCCTTGTTTTGTTGAATTTCTTAATAAGGGGTTTAAAAAAG